AAAAATCATTTTACCTTTTTAGTTTGAATTTTCGGCGGTTCTCGAAAAAAAATAGCGAAAAAAACTATTCCTAAAGTTGAGACTAAAAGGAATGTATAAACCAATGCTTCCATAAATTCAATTGTGGTTTACAATTATAGCTTTCATACCTGTTTATTTTGGAGCGTCTCCCGGATAAAAAAAGACCAAAATTCAAAGAAAAGGTGGCGATTCAAATTAAGATATCTACATACCCTATGGAAAATTACAAAACTAAAATAGAGGCGAAAACTAAGAGATCAAATATTATATCAGACTACTTGTCTTTTTGTAGTTGGATCTCCAAGTTTTTGGAATGCTCCAAATTCCACTTGAGCATCTAAATCTGGATCAATCCCAGCAAAAACATCCCTGAACAAAGTTCGAGCACCATGCCAAATGTGTCCGAAGAAAAAGAGCAGAGCGAACGAAGCATGTCCAAAAGTAAACCAACCCCTTGGACTACTACGAAAAACACCATCGGATTTCAAAGTAGCACGATCTAATTCAAAAATTTCGCCTAATTGAGCACGTCTAGCATATTTTTTGACAGTAGCAGGATCACTATAACTGACTCCATTTAGTTCACCACCATAGAACTCAACAGTTACACCTACTTGTTCGACACTATACTTCGACTCTGCCCTTCGAAAAGGAACATCGGCTCTAACAATCCCATCTCCGTCTACCAAAACAACTGGAAATGTTTCAAAAAAAGTAGGCATACGGCGTACAAAAAGTTCACGCCCTTCTTTATCTCTAAAGATAGGATGTCCTAACCATCCAACAGCTATTCCATCCCCGTTGTCCATCGAACCTGCTCTGAACAATCCACCTTTTGCAGGATTATTGCCAATGTAATCATAAAAAGTTAATTTTTCGGGAATTTTAGACCAAGCTTCGGATAAATTTTGCTTTTCGGCTAGCCCGGCACTAACTCTTCGATATATTTCTTGCTGGAAGTATCCTTGATCCCATTGATAACGAGTGGGACCAAATAATTCAATCGGGGTAGTTGCTGAACCATACCACATAGTTCCAGCAACAACAAACGCTGCAAAAAAGACAGCAGCGATACTACTGGAAAGGACAGTTTCAATATTTCCCATACGTAATCCTTTGTATAAACGTTGGGGCGGACGGACGCTAAGATGAAATAGGCCCGCCAATATGCCCAATGTACCCGCTGCAATATGATGAGAAGCTATTCCTCCCGGAACAAAGGGATCAAAACCTTCCACACCCCATGCTGGACTTACTGGTTGTACCTTTCCAGTTAATCCATAAGGATCGGAGACCCATATTCCAGGACCATACAATCCGGTTACATGAAAAGCGCCAAACCCAAAGCAAGCTACCCCTGAGAGAAATAAATGAATTCCAAAGATCTTGGGCAAATCCAAAGATGGTTTTCCTGTACGCTCATCAAAAAATATTTCTAGATCCCAATACACCCAATGCCAAATAGCTGCTAAGAAACACAAGCCAGAAAACACAATATGCGCCCCAGCCACACCTTCATAACTCCAAATACCCGGATTGCTTATAGTTACTCCTGTGATATTCCAACCACCCCACGAATTGGTTATTCCTAAACGAGTCATGAACGGTATAACGAACATACCTTGTCTCCACATCGGATCAAGAACGGGGTCAGAGGGATCAAAAACTGCTAATTCATATAGAGCCATCGAACCAGCCCAACCAGCAACCAACGCTGTATGCATTATATGGACAGACAGCAAACGACCGGGATCATTCAATACGACGGTATGAACACGATACCAAGGCAAACCCATGGAAATACCCCTTTATTCACGAAAAATAAACACTATGTAACTTTATTGCACTGGAAAAACTATGTTATGGATCTCCCTTTTTAAGTGGAGAAAGAATTACTATTTTTTTTTTTAGTATTTTAGTAATAATATAACAATTCTGTTTGTACGAACAAAAAAAAGAGAAGCAAATCTATTTTATACCCGATAAGTACCAATACGCAACGGGTAGCTGACTCCATTTTCTATGAACGAACACATAGAAATTTGTTCATCATTCAAAGGACTTATTCGTAATAATTTGACTCTATTCGATTTGTCTTCCTTAATATTTTATATATTTCTTTTTTCTATTTTTATAAAATTTTTCGAAATTCTAAATAGAAATTCTAATAGAAATCCACGTATAAAATATTACAAAATATTACGAAAATATTAGTAAATTATAAAGGTCAATATTCTTAAAACAAAAAATTCATTCTTACGTTTTCATCTCAAAGTGAAATAGAGTACTTAATCTTTTTTCTTTCATTTAATGCCTATTGGTGTCCCAAAAGTCCCTTTTCGACATCCTGGAGAAGACGATTCACTTTGGATTGACTTATAGTGCGACTTGTCAGATATATTGGGTCATACGGAATTCCCCCGTTCTCTCACCCGATTGAGATATCCCTCTGTTTCGCCCAAGAAAGATTGATTAAATCATCAAAAATTTGAAGCGTGAAGTGCAATCAAGTTCAATTAAATCTATGCTTTTGAGGTACTCAAATTAATATTATCAATTAGAATACTTTATGGTTGCCTTGTTTAGACCAACAAAATGAAATATCCAGACTCCGTTTAGCAAATCCAATTGGTAATATATCTATTATCATTACTACTTGTATCATATTCTATATTAGAAATTTTTTATAAATTTTGATTCGAACTGAAAATCATATTCAATCGAATAAAATAATATAATAAATACGTCAAATATTTGACAGAAACGTTAAATGAATTAAAAAAAACGAAGTTGTAACAAAAAGACGCGGTATTAGAGCATTTGCCCTATATGTGCAAATAAAAATCGGGCAGATCTTTACTCGGAGTAGAGCACAAACCTAAAAGAATTGAAGAAGCCCACTCAGGAACAAGAGAATGCCATCGTGATTTGAATTCAATCACGATGAACGAATACATCAATAAGAAGTTAATTTGATAAGTTTAATTAATTTTTTTGTAAGTAAACGCGTCAAAACTCATCTTTCTTAAAAAATAGAAGAAAAGACCCCGCATTCAAAATAAAGATTCAAAATAAAGGTTAACAAAGTACTCACTATCAAAAAAAAAGCAGGGCTAGAATCTAAACATTGATTCTTTTTTTTATTTTCGTTATTTTTGGTGAACCGTATGCATCAAAAGGTGCATGTACGGTTTCTAGAGGATAGAATTTTATCCTAATCAACCGACTTTATCGAGAAAGGTTACTTTTTTTAGGTCAAGGTGTTGATAGTGAGATCTCGAATCAACTTATTGGTCTTATGGTATATCTGAGTATAGAGAGCGAGACCAAAGATTTGTATTTGTTTATAAACTCTCCTGGCGGATGGGTAATACCCGGAGTAGCTATTTATGATACTATGCAATTTGTGCGACCAGATGTACAAACAATATGCATGGGATTAGCTGCTTCAATGGGATCTTTTATTCTGGTCGGAGGAAAAATTACCAAACGTTTAGCATTCCCTCATGCTTGGCGCCAATGGGTTTTTATTTGAAAGAAAAAAAACTATGCCTTCGCCATATGAAATATAAATATTAAGTAATAATAGCATGGCATTTCGAATTCGATATAGATATAAGAAATTTTTTTTAAACATTAGATTATGTATCGAAAGAGTCGTATGGGATATTAAGGGCCTTTCTGATTTTATTCTATCAGGAACCTCTTTCAGCGTCACAAACATTTTTGTTTTCGCACCGGAGGGCTCTTAACACTATTTATGTTATGAAAGAGTACAAAAAAAAGGTTCTATTATTATTTAATATAATATTATTTTTTTTCAACTAAAAAAAAAAAAGAAACTTTGGGATTGCTAAATCACTGATAAAATAAAGCAACGGGACCACCATAGTATTTTTGCTTTTTACCTCTTCCCAAAGAAAGGGTGGTTATTGGAGCATTTACTGATTTAAGCCTAGATTTTTTTCGATGAAAGGTAAAATAAAAGTGAATTCTAGTGTGAAGCCGTATGCAATGTACAAACAATAACAATGCCTGTACGGTTGTTCAATTCTATCGTCTTTTCTTATTCTTTTTTATCTCTTCCCGGACCCTTCTTATTTATTATATTTCTATTATTTATTATAATATTTATATTATGAGAGCTAGACTAAACCTTTTTTTCTTATATGATCAGGGTAATGATTCATCAACCTATTGCTGGTTTTTATCAGGCACAAATAGCAGAATTTGTCCTGGAAGCAGAAGAACTGCTGAAACTGCGTGAAATCATCACAAGGATTTATGCACAAAGAACGGGAAAACCCTTATGGGTTGTATCCGAAGACATGGAAAGAGATGTTTTTATGTCAGCAACAGAAGCCCAAGCTCATGGAATTGTTGATCTTATAGCAATTGCATAAGAAATAGAAGAAATTTCATGCAAATCGCGATTTGATATTTTTTTTTACCGAAATTTCGATTTAATATTCTATTAATTTAATATTCTATTATTTAATATAGAAAAAATTCAGAATCATACGGTTACGATCGATCTAAACCAGCCCATTATGCATACGATTCAAAATGCCAACTATTAAACAACTTATTAGAAACACACGACAGCCAATTAGAAACGTTACCAAATCCCCCGCTCTTGGGGGATGTCCTCAGCGCCGAGGAACATGTACTAGGGTGTATGTGCGACTTGTTTAGATCATGAGCTTGGACAAAAGAGACAAAAGAAAGAAAAAATTTTTCCACTATCTGTGTCAGTACGGATGAATAGGATAGAATAGAAGAATGCCTTTCATTATCTAAAAAAAAAAGATCTATCACATTCGTCTATTGTGTATCAAATTTATGGTTTCATTGGTGCAAATTCAATCACCTCAATTTTCAATTTAAAACAAGAAAGAATTTCCCATTGGTAACAAATGATTATCCATTAAGCAGGGAAAATCTTATTAAAAGTTAACAGGCTGAAAATTTATGCCCCTACTCTTGCAAGAACGGACTAAGAGGGTCAACGAATTAGCTAATCCTCATAATTAAATACCGTTACTATAATAGATAGATTTCCTTGTGAAAGACCTATTACTGGAGAATTCATAGGTAGAGCAAAAGAATGTGAACTGTACACGTTAACAATAGCATTGATTCAATGATTAAATGCAGGAGGGGCTCCGGTGTATAGAGAAGACCTCACCGTTTAAGAAAAGTAACCATAGAAACTATGGAACCCACTATTTATCTATTTCTATTTACTGCTTATTTATTATATTTTTGTTTGTGTTTGAGACCTAATATCAATACAGTTTCTTATTCTTATTTCGAGACGAAATGTCTCCAAAAAAAAAAAAAAAAAAGAAAAAATCGTGGTTGGGAAGGTTATAGTAGCAAAAGCCGTTGGAATTCTTATTTTATACATTGGAAAAATCCGTTTTGTTATTATAGAAAAGGGAAAAAAAAAATAACTGAAAGAAAAGAAACCAATTAGTTATTCATCAAAGTTTCGTGTACTCAATGACCAGAATTAGACGAGGATATATAGCCCGGAGACGTAGAACAAAAATTCGTTTATTCGTATCAAGCTTTCGCGGGGCTCATTCAAGACTTACTCGAAGTATTACTCAACAAAAAATAAGAGCTTTGCTTTCGGCCCATCGGGATAGAGATAGACAGAAAAGAACTTTTCGTCGTTTGTGGGTCACTCGGATAAATGCAATAATTCGCGAAAACAGGGTATCTTATAGTTATAGCAGATTAATAAATAATCTGTACAAGAGACAATTGCTTCTTAATCGTAAAATACTTGCACAAATAGCTATATTAAATAGGAATTGTCTTTATACGATTTCCAATGACATTAGAAAATAAGGAAATTGTAAGGAATCCATAGAATTTTTTACATGGAATTTCTTGAAAAGAAATTACGGGAAGATAGAATAGAAACTCGTACGATAAAATATGATGATAATATTATCAAGTAAAGTAGTCAAACTAAACAAAACATTCAATAAAAAAAACGTTTCTTCTCCCCCAATTAGTTTTTTTTCTTACGACACGAAAATCAAATTTTGATTTTCATTTTTTTTTTTTTGAACAAAACATCAATCTATGGTTCAATTCGAATTGGAATTGTGATCCCATTTCAATTTGAGTAAGCCTATTTTGCTTGCTGGTTCTAAGATCAGTAGTTAGAGTGACCAACTCGCTTTTTTTCAAATTGTTTTTCATTATTAAGAAAAGGTAACAAAGATAAAATACGAGCTTGTTTTATAGCAATAGTAATTAATCGTTGTTGTTTTAAACTCAATCTATTCACCCGTCTAGATAATATTTTTCCTTGTTCACTAATAAATCGACTAATTAAACTCATGTTTCTATAATCAATTCGATCCCCCGATTGGATCGGGGGCAAACGCTTACGAAAAGATCGCTTGGACTTAGGGAAAAGTCGTTTGGATTTATCCATGGTTTGTTTATTCCTTATTTCAAAAATCCTATTTCGTTCAATTGGATCAAAAATGATTTCGAATTCAGAAATAGGATTTGTTTTTTTTTTATTTAATTTATATTTTATATATATATATATTTAATTATATATTGAATATTTATTATTTAATATTTATTGAATATTTATTATTGAATATTTTTTTTTTAATTATATTCAATTTTAATTAAATAATTAATATTTAATTATTTTCATTTTTTTTATTTTATTTTTATTATTTTAATTATATATTTCTAATTATATATTTCTATTAATATAATAATATTCTATTTAATAGAATATTTTAATTAATAGAATATATTCCTATTCAATAGAATATATTTCTCTATTTATTTAAAATATTTATTTAAAATCTAGTTATTTCTATTTATCTATATATAGAAATAGATATAATTCGAATTTCGAATATATATTAGCGTAATATATTATAGGATAATATATTCTATGCATAATATATTTATTATATTATTATATTATAGTAAGATAATATATATTCGATAAGATTCTATAGTATTCTTTCTATACTATATTATTCTATACTTAATATCTTCTTTATATCATTGTCATCTTCCTTGAAAAGGTGACACGCAAGCGATAGATTCCATCTATTTCTTTATCTCCCCGTGAATTGTATGTTTGTAACAATAGGGACAGAATTTTCTCAATTCCAATCGACTGGGCGTATTGTGTCGATTCTTTTGCGTAATATATCTCGAAATGCCTGTTGATTTCTTATTAACACTCTTTCGAACACAACCGGTACATTCTAAAATAATCCTTACTCGAACATCTTTCCCCTTGGCCATAAACCTCCTTGGGATTTTGGGATTTTTTATTCATTCAACTCTTCTATTTTCCGATCTGAAGGAACGAAGAAAGGAAGGAAAAAGAAGTGAAGTTGCTAACTCGAAATCCAAATTATCAAAAATTTCATTGCAACTAATATAGTTCTAATTATATTAATAATAAGTAATACAAAGATTTGAAACTCTATCTCAATTAGAAGTTTCGATGAGAATCACAGTAATTCATTTAAGCGTCTTGTAGAATACTGTTACACTAACTACATTTCTAACTACCTTCTCTTAATTTTAATTTAATTGAAGTTACTTTCACTGGAAGCGCGGACCCCGAGTTCCGAGTTTTACTGAAGTTGAATCCACTTTTTTTTCTTTTCTAACTTATTCAAATTAAATAAAAAAAAGAGGAGGGGGGGTAGTAATCACAGATATTTAATTGTATCTCTAATCTTCTTCACCCTCTCCCCCACGCGTTGATAACTAGAATGAAAAAAAAGGCAATGTCAATCCATCGGGGAAAAAACGATTGATCTCTATCAATAGGCCTGCTAAAGACGCAAACCATAGAGTACTTATTAACGGTGCCACGGATAGATATGTTTTTAGATCTCGCATTTTGAATCCTCCTTCTTTATTGTTTCTTTATTGTAATGTAATAACTACTCTTTATTTTATTCTAATACATAATTCTAATAGATACAGAATCCGATTCTATGTAATTCAAGGCAACTTGCATTTCTTTTGTACACGGAATCTCTAATTCAAATTAAAATAAAATGTACAACAATTTCATAGATAAGATTTTCCTTTTCTTAAAAATAAAAAAGAAAGCGCCGCCCTTTTTTTTCTCGAGCATTAACGAAATTTGCGTAAGTTTCTTATTATATAATATATGATATGAGATCAAAAAGAAAAAATGATAATGGATATCAAAATGAAATAAAGTATGTGGAAAACAAAACAGGTATTCTTTACAATAACATTATAAATGAATTACAAAGGGATGTAGCGCAGCTTGGTAGCGCGTTTGTTTTGGGTACAAAATGTCACGGGTTCAAATCCTGTCATCCCTATCGATTACTTCGTCTCTGAGCAATAACAAAGGATCAATTGAGATTAATTAAAATTGAAAATGGGACATACTCTCAATTTTTAATATATATCATATTCTCTATATATAGTATAAGCATTCAAAATCGAGTAGAGGTAAAAAAAAAAAAGACTCTTTTTTACTTACAGTCTCCTTTTTTGTGATTGAGACAAGAAAGCGCTCTTAGTTCAGTTCGGTAGAACGTGGGTCTCCAAAACCCAATGTCGTAGGTTCAAATCCTACAGAGCGTGATTCTCTTTTTGGTTTGTTAGTTCAAAATTTATACGGAAAAATAGAAGAGCACTCTGAATTTGACCTCCTCCTTTCTTTAATCCGAAGAAGGTCAAAAAAAGCACGGTGTTAATTAATATTAATCAAAGGTCCAACTGATCACCACGTCTATATTGTAAATATGCAGTTACAAATAATCCCGCCAAAGTAATAGGAATTAGCCCCAAGACAATTCCAAAGAGCAAAACTTCAATCATTTCAATTTTTTTTTTGAAAAAGGGAAAAAGAGAGGTAATATCTATCCTTAAATATTAAGCCATATTGACCAGAAATCTCAATAACCAAGAATTGGAAACGGACACGGTAAAGAAGTAGAGACTAGGTGGAATACTACAGAAAATTTTTGTTTTGTTTTTATTTTTATAAACTGTTCATTCAATTAATTTCAAATAAGTCGTATCTTGCTCAGACCAATAAATAGAACTGAGGTTATAGTTAAAGCAGCTAGTAGAAAACCGAAAAAACTAGTTATAGTAGGCATGAAGGAGCTAAATAAACTTTTTTTTATACATATGCTTGTAAAGCAAAAGCACTTTCCTAAGTTCAATTTTTTGAAAGATAGGAGCATAAAGAAAAATACAAAATGAAAGAGTAAGTTCAATTGAGAATTTTTTTATTGATTTTTTTTATCAATCATTTATTAATCATTATCATAATAAATTTTCCACGGCACTAATAAAATAAGAGTGGTAGTGGTATAGATAGAAAAGGAAATAAATTTTTCATCTATACCATCTACTTAGACTTTCGTAATTCCGAATCAAATTAAGAGATTCATTAGTCAATTCTTGCGAAATAAAATAGAAAACAAATATTATTAATATTAGAATAAATATTCTAGATTACTATATTAGTAGAATTAGATAATTAGTTGAATATATTCTATTTATATTAAATTGAAATTGTATTATATTTCTAGTTTTTATTATATTAAATTAAAAATTGAAACTCTATTTCTATTAAATAGATAAATTGAAATTCTATTCTATTTCTAGTAAATTCTATTAATATTTAATTCTATTAAAATAATTAATATTAAAATATTTCTATTGAAAATTTCAAATAAAAATATTCAATTCTATTTTGAATTTTTTATTTGAAATTTTAACGAATTCTATTTTCAATTATATTACTTATTTATTATTCAAATTCTTTTTTATTTTATTAAATAAAATGAAAAAAAAAAAAAGGTATTCTAGTAAAAATAGTAAAAGGTCTTATAAAGAGGTCATGTGTAATTTGAATTTAACTTATTAAATTTATTACTTGATTCATTTACATAATATCCCGAATAAGATAAGA